GTGAGGGTCGTTCTAGCTATAGAATTAATCCTTGATTAATAATCAAAAATGACTTAGGAAACTCCAAAGATTTAAAGAGTCGGTTACTATTTCTGAATCTTAAAAAACAAAGAGATAAAAACAGGGGATATTCATTATGGGATTAGTAAGGGATTGTTGGTATTCAAAATATACCACTCAAGCGGACAAGTTAAGTTGAGGAAGAGATGGTTGAATCAAAATTATTTCGTTTTAAATTCTATTTCTGTCGGAGGGCAATATGAATGTTCTATCATGTTCTATCAATACACTAAAAGGGTTATTTGATATATCTGGTGTCGAAGTAGGTCAACATTTATATTGGAAAATCGGAAGTTTCCAAGTCCACGGCCAAGTACTTATTACTTCTTGGGTTGTAATTGCTATCCTATTAGGTTCAGCCACGATAGCTGTTCGAAACCCACAAATCATTCCGACTGTTAGTCAGAATTTCTTCGAATATGTCCTTGAATTCATTCGAGATGTGAGTCAAACCCAAATTGGGGAAGAATATGGTCCTTGGGTTCCCTTTATTGGAACTATGTTTCTATTTATTTTTGTTTCGAATTGGTCAGGAGCTCTGTTACCTTGGAAAATCATACAATTGCTTCATGGGGAGTTAGCCGCACCCACAAATGATATAAATACTACTGTTGCGTTGGCTTTACTCACATCAGTGGCATATTTCTATGCGGGTCTTAGCAAAAAAGGATTGGGTTATTTCGCGAAATACATTCAACCAACTCCAATCCTTTTACCTATTAATATCTTAGAAGATTTCACAAAACCCTTATCACTTAGTTTTCGACTTTTCGGGAATATATTAGCCGATGAATTAGTAGTTGTTGTTCTTGTTTCTTTAGTACCCTTAGTGGTCCCTATACCTGTTATGTTCCTTGGATTATTTACAAGTGGTATTCAAGCTCTTATTTTTGCAACTTTAGCTGCGGCTTATATAGGTGAATCCATGGAGGGACATCATTGATTCGTTTTTGAAATAGTCTTAGCCAAAAGAAATGTATGCGTAGTTCAAGATAATCTAGTTAGCGAATATAAATAAAATATACAAATATGTTCTATATGATCTAGAGTAATAACAAAGACGATTACACTATTCCAAATTAGAAAAAGGGAAAATAAATATAAAAGAGATTTTTCCTAAAATTCTTGTTTGGCCTACTTATCTGATACCCCCTATCAATAAATATTTTTTCTATTGGTTAGTAAATTCATTATCATGATTTACTAAAAACAAAGGAGTAGTCATAAATTTACTAAGAATTCTTGTGGTATCTATTTAGGGTATGTCATTAAATAAAAAAAAAAATATGTTCGAAAGAATGATTCCTCTTTCAGAGGATTTTATCCAATTCAAGGATTGACCAAAAGAATATTTTTTTTAATAAAAAATTGCATGAACTTAGATCAATCAAATAATTATATTACTCTGCAATGCTTCGGCCTAATCAAATTCCCCATTTCAATGTTATCCATGTGGGATAACATAATGATAAGGAAAGGGGAAAGAAGTATTTACAAAAAAAATGGGATTTAGAATACAAGGGGTTAGTTAGGAGAGAGTCAAACTAGGCCTATGACATTTTATCGAAATAAGCCAACTGTTGTGAAGGTTTTGCCGAATGATTCTAGAATTCGATTGAATCTAAGATAGTAATAGTTAGTTTACATTATGGAAGAAAGACATTTATATGGGATATTGTATTAGATATTCACTAGTTATATATGAATTAAAAATAGATCCAATTTGCCCTACTACTGTGAATTTAGATGGGAATTAAAAAAGAAGTTCTTCCATCTTGTCTTTAACTGCAAATTGAATAAATAAGCAGATCAGATCCAAAAAAAGATCGAAGAATTTAACGAAAGTCGTATGGATTCACAAAGACTCTATAGAAGTAGTTCTGAGAATTCAATACTATTTTGACTCCAATCCAAGTTCTTAGTTACTTCGACTAGATGAATCTTAGCAATCAAATAATTACGTACGCTATAATTAATTGGTTGATTGTATCATTAACCATTTCTTTTCTTTCTTTTTTTGTGCGAGGAATTTATCATGAATCCACTTATTTCTGCCGCTTCTGTTATTGCTGCTGGATTGGCCGTAGGACTTGCTTCTATTGGACCTGGAGTTGGTCAAGGGACTGCTGCGGGCCAAGCTGTAGAAGGTATCGCGAGACAGCCTGAGGCAGAGGGAAAAATACGAGGTACTTTATTGCTTAGTTTAGCTTTTATGGAAGCTTTAACAATTTATGGACTGGTTGTAGCATTAGCACTTTTATTTGCAAATCCTTTTGTTTAATCTTAGAAATAGAAAAAAGACTTCTTTTTTTCCTGTTTTCTTGCCTTGGATTTGTCGCTTGCTTTTTCAAATTCTATCAAGATATCACTCCTATAATTACTTATTATTTGTTTTCGTTGAAAAATAACCCATGGGAAGGACTGATTTGGGGATGAGGAA